AAAAAAAAACCTGCTTTATTCAATAATTAATCTAGATTTTATATGATTTAAAATTATTAATTTATTGAATTTATTTTTGCTTTTAATATTAATTAAATATAATTATATTAATTTTAATTACAGTAATTTTAATATCAATTTAAAGGAATAACCCCCTTAAATACGGCCTTACAAAAATAATTTAAGTTTACAAAAGTAATCTTATAAAAAAAGTTTTAATGAAGTGCCTGACAAAAGGGCTATTTTGATAGAATAGATCATGTAAAAAATACCTTCATTATTTATATCCAATAGAGTCAAACTATTCCTTAAAATATCAAAAATTTTTGTACACCATATACTAGAATATAAAAAGATAAGCTAAACTAAGCTTATAGGTTCATACCCTATCTATGGAATTTTATTCCTCTTTTTAATCATAAATTTATATAAAATTATTTTTTTAAATACAATAATCATAGGGACCCTAATCTCTATTTCTGCCTATTCATGAATAGGGATATGAATGGGATTAGAAATCAACCTTTTATCTATTATCCCCTTATTTAATTCAACTAAAAATATATTTTCTTCTGAATCATCCCTAAAATACTTTCTTACTCAAGCTATAGCTTCTTTAGTTTTATTATTTTCAATTATTTTAATAATATCACAAACTGAATTTATTTCCCCTAGGATAAATTCATCTTTTATGATATTATTAAATTCTGCTTTATTAATAAAACTTGGAGCTGCCCCTTTTCATTTCTGATTCCCGGAAGTAATGGAAGGTTTAAATTGAAATAATTGTCTAATTTTACTTACTTGACAAAAAATCGCACCTATAATTTTAATTATAAATAATCCCTTAAATGTAAAGTTTATAGTTATTATTATCCTAGTTTCTTTAATTATTAGAAGATTGATAAGGCTAAATCAAATTAGATTACGAAAAATTTTAACATTTTCCTCTATTAATCATATTGCATGAATAATTTCAACAATAATAACTTCATTTTCAATTTGATTATTATATTTTGTAATTTATTCTATAATTACATTAAACATTATTTTAATCTTTAATTATACAAATTCATTTTATTTAAAGCAAATTATTAACTCAGTGAACTATAATAAAACCTTAAAATTTACTTTAATATTAAACTTTATATCTTTAGCAGGTTTACCCCCTTTTATTGGATTTATCCCTAAATGATTAACAATCAATTGAATAATTTATAATAATTTTTATTTAGTTGCTTTTATATTAACAATTTCAACTTCAATTATTTTATTTGTATATATACGAATTATTTTCTCTTCATTATTAATTTCACATTTTGAGCCTAAAATATCTCAAATTAAAATTAATAATTTTTGAATAATTTTAATTAATACATTTACTTTAACTAGATTTATTATTATAGTATTATTTATTAATATAGCTTAATCTAAGGATTTAAGTTAAAGCTAAACTAATAACCTTCAAAGCTATAAATAGAAAAATTTCTAATCCTTGAAAGATTAGTTAAGTTTAGAAAATTACTTTACCTTTAAATTTGCAATTTAAAATCATCATTGACTACTAAACTTTGGTAAAAGAATTTATATTCGTAAATAAATTTACAATTTATTGCTTATCCCTCAGCCATTTTACCGAATAAATGATTATTTTCAACTAACCACAAAGATATCGGAACTCTCTACTTCATTTTTGGAGCTTGATCAGGAATAGTAGGTACTTCCCTAAGACTACTAATTCGTTCAGAACTCGGTAACCCGGGTTCTTTGATTGGTGACGATCAAATCTATAATGTTATTGTTACAGCACATGCATTTATCATAATTTTTTTTATAGTTATACCTGTAATAATTGGTGGATTTGGAAATTGACTAGTACCCCTAATACTAGGCGCCCCTGATATAGCCTTTCCTCGATTAAATAATATAAGATTTTGGTTATTACCCCCTTCATTAACCTTACTAATTATAAGAAGAATTGTAGAAAATGGAGCAGGTACTGGATGGACCGTCTACCCTCCTTTATCCTCAAATATTGCTCATGGAGGTTCTTCAGTTGATTTAGCAATTTTTAGTTTACATCTTGCAGGTATTTCATCTATCCTAGGTGCAGTAAATTTTATCACAACAGTAATTAATATACGACCAGTAGGAATAACTTTCGATCGTATACCTTTATTTGTATGAGCAGTAGTTATCACTGCAGTCTTATTACTTTTATCTCTCCCTGTTTTAGCAGGGGCTATTACTATACTTTTAACGGATCGTAATTTAAATACATCTTTTTTTGATCCAGCAGGAGGGGGAGACCCTATTTTATACCAACATTTATTTTGATTTTTTGGACATCCTGAAGTTTATATTTTAATTTTACCAGGATTTGGTCTAATTTCACACATTATCAGACAAGAAAGAGGGAAAAAAGAAGCTTTTGGAACTTTAGGTATAATTTATGCTATGATAGCAATTGGCCTTTTAGGATTTGTAGTATGAGCCCATCATATATTTACTATTGGAATAGACGTTGATACTCGAGCTTATTTCACTTCAGCTACAATAATTATTGCTGTACCTACTGGTATTAAAATTTTTAGATGGTTAGCAACACTACATGGAACACAAATTAATTATTCTCCTTCTATATTATGAATTTTAGGATTTGTATTTTTATTTACTGTAGGAGGATTAACAGGTGTAATTTTAGCTAATTCCTCAATTGATATTATATTACATGATACATACTATGTAGTAGCACATTTTCATTATGTTTTATCAATAGGGGCAGTATTCGCTATTATAGCAGGATTTGTCCATTGATTCCCATTATTTACTGGTTTAACACTAAATCCCTTTTATTGTAAAATTCAATTTTTTTCAATATTTGTAGGGGTAAACGTAACCTTTTTCCCCCAACATTTTCTCGGATTAAGAGGTATACCTCGCCGATATTCAGATTATCCTGATGCTTATATATTATGGAATGTTATTTCATCTATTGGTTCAATTATTTCTTTAGTCAGAGTTTTATTTTTAATTTTTATTATTTGAGAAAGATTTGCTTCCTCACGAAAAAGAATTTATTCTTTAAATATAACCTCTTCTATTGAATGGCTTCAAAATATACCCCCTGCTGAACATAGATATTCAGAACTTCCTATACTATCGTCAATTTTCTAATGTGGCAGAATAGTGCGATGGATTTAAGCCCCATATATAAAGATATTCTTTTTTTAGAAATTGCTACCTGAAAAACTCTTTTATTACAAGACAGATCCTCCCCTTTAATAGAACAACTTTCTTTTTTTCATGATCATACCTTACTGATTTTAGTTATTATTACAATTTTAGTAAGACAAATAATATTAGGTTTATTTTTTAATAAATTTATTCATCGATATTTACTTGAAGGACAACTAATTGAAGTAATTTGGACTATCTTACCAGCAGTAACTTTAATTTTTATTGCTCTACCTTCATTACGATTAATTTATATTTTAGATGAAACTAATAATCCTGTTATTACAATTAAAACAATTGGTCATCAATGATACTGATCTTACGAATACTCAGATTTTAAAAATATTGAATTTGATTCATATATAATCCCACAAAATGAAATAAATAATTTTAATTTTCGATTATTAGATGTTGATAATCGAATTACTATCCCATTTGAATCTCAAATTCGAATACTTGTTTCAGCTGCTGATGTTATTCATTCTTGAACAATCCCTTCTTTAGGGGTAAAGATTGATGCCACCCCTGGGCGATTAAATCAAATTAGATTCACATCAAACCGATCAGGATTATTTTATGGACAATGTTCAGAAATTTGTGGAGCTAACCATAGATTTATACCAATTGTGTTAGAAAGAATTTCTCCTAATTTTTTTATTAAATGAATTTCTAAAATAATTTCATTAGATGACTGAAGGCAAGTACTGGTCTCTTAAACCACATTATAGTAAATTAGCAATTACTTCTAATGAAGAATTTAGTTAATTTATAACATTAACTTGTCAAGTTAAAATAAATATTAAATATTAATTTTTAATACCACAAATAGCCCCTTTAAATTGATTAACCTTAATATTCTATTTTCTATTTATTTTTTATATTTTTAATTCTATTAATTATTATTCATTTATTTATAAAAGAAATTTTTCACAAAAAAATAAAAAAACTAATAGTTTCAATTGAAAATGATAATAAATTTATTTTCTTCCTTTGACCCCTCATCTAATTGAAATTTATCATTAAATTGATTAAGAACTATAATTGGATTATTAATTATTCCTTCAATATTTTGACTAATCCCTTCACGTTTAAATTTTATTTGAATCAAAATTATTTCTATTTTACATAATGAATTTAAAAATTTATTGGGAGATAAAATTAAAGGAATAACTTTAATTTTTATTTCTTTGTTTTCATTAATTTTATTTAATAATTTTTTAGGATTATTCCCTTATATTTTTACTAGAACTAGGCACATAACATTAACTTTATCTTTAGCTTTACCTTTATGATTAACTTTTATATTATATGGATGAATTAATAACACAACCCATATATTCGCTCATCTTGTACCTCAAGGTACCCCCCCAATTCTTATACCATTTATAGTATGTATTGAAACAATTAGAAATATTATTCGTCCAGGAACTTTAGCTATTCGTCTATCAGCTAACATAATTGCAGGCCATTTACTAATAACTTTGCTAGGTAATACTGGTTCTATATTAAATATTTATTTGATTAACATTTTACTAATTGTTCAACTTATACTTCTTCTTTTAGAATCAGCAGTTTCTATTATCCAATCTTATGTATTTGCAGTTTTAAGAACATTATATTCTAGAGAAGTAAACTAATGACAACAAAAAATCACCCTTACCATTTAGTAGATTTTAGACCTTGGCCTATTTTAGGATCATTAAGAGCATTATCGTTAATATCAGGTATAATCAAATGATTCCATTTATTTGAAATTAATTTATTTTTAATTAGATTAACCTCTTTATTATTAATTATATTTCAATGATGACGAGATATCACTCGTGAAAGAACTTTCCAAGGCAACCATACCTTTATTGTGACTATAGGACTTCGATGAGGGATAATCCTTTTTATTACTTCAGAAATTTTCTTCTTTATCTCATTCTTCTGAGGGTTTTTTCATAATAGGTTATCTCCTTCTATTGAAATTGGAATATTATGACCTCCTATAGGTATTAGAACCTTCAACCCCATCCAAATTCCTTTATTAAATACTTTAATTCTCTTAACTTCAGGATTAACTGTAACATGAGCCCACCATAGCCTTATAGAAAATAACCTTAAACAAACAACTCAAGGATTAATAATTACAGTAATTTTAGGAATTTATTTTTCTATTTTACAAGGATATGAATATATTGAAGCTTCTTTTACTATTTCAGATGCAACTTATGGGTCATCTTTTTTTATAGCTACAGGATTCCACGGATTACATGTAATTATTGGAACATTATTTTTACTAATTTGTTTAATTCGCCATTTAAATAATCATTTTTCACAAACCCACCATTTTGGGTTTGAAGCTGCTGCCTGATATTGACATTTTGTTGATGTAGTATGATTATTTTTATATATTTCAATTTATTGGTGAGGTAGATAATTTATATAGTATAAATATTATATTTAACTTCCAATTAAAAGATCTAAATTTTAGTATAAATATTGAACCTATTATTTTACTCATCAATTATTATTTTTACTTTAAGAATTATTATAATCTTAATTGTAAACTTAATTTCTAAAAAAACTTTTAGAGATCGAGAAAAAAGATCTCCTTTCGAATGTGGATTTGACCCTAAATCTTCAGCTCGATTACCTTTCTCCTTACATTTTTTTTTAATTGCCCTAATCTTTTTAATTTTTGACGTTGAAATTACTCTTTTATTCCCTTTAATTATCTCCTTATATTTTTCAAATATGTTAATATATTTTAGTATTTTAATATTATTTATTATTATTTTAATTTTAGGATTATTCCATGAATGAAAACAAGGAGCTTTAAACTGAACAATTTAGGATAATAGTTAAATATATAACATTTAATTTGCATTTAAAAAATATTGAATAATCAATTTATCTTAATAAGTAAGAAGCAAAATTTGCATTTAGTTTCGACCTAAAAATTTGATTATTAAAATCCTTATTTTTAATTGAAACCAAATTAGAGGTATATCACTGTTAATGATAAAATTGAATTTTATTCCAATTAAAGAAATAGTATAAAATAAGCTTCTAACTTAATTTAAAGCAAAAATTTGTTTATATTTCTATTTATATAGTTTAAAAAAAACCTTACATTTTCAATGTAAAATTAAATAATTTTTATAAATATTTAAAAATAATTATATTTCCTTAATATCTTCAATATTATGCTCTAACTATAAGCTATTTAAATAAAATAATAGTAAAAAAATTATTCATATAATAAACAAAATAAAAAATATTTTAATATTATTATTTAAAATAATTTGTAATTTTTTTGAATTATAAACCAAATTTTCTGAAATCTGGGAAGCTCCAAAAAACTCTGATCAACCTTGATCTAAATTTTTATAATAAACTCTACCTAATACAATATTAAAATAATTAATACCAAAAGTTGAAATATAGGGTATATTTCATATTGAACTAAAAAATCAAGATAAATTTTTATATTTTATTGATAAATTTTTATAACTCAAAGAAAATTTGGAAAATTCATACCCAATTCATATACCTAAAAAAATTATTAATAAAGTTATAATTTTTATGTAAAAAGGTAAAATTACTAAATAAGGGGAAGGGAAAATTAGCCAAGATAAACATCTACCCATAATCACAACTAAAAAAATTAAACCTCTTATACCCTTTAATATTAACATATTTTTTTCAGAAAAATTATTTAACGAAATAAAATTTGATCCACCAACACATGTATAATACACTAAACGAAAACTATAACATACAGTCAGACCAATAGAAATATAAAAAATTAAATAAATATAAATATTTAAATAATTTATTCTTATAACTTCTACAATTAAGTCTTTAGAATAAAACCCAGAAAGAAAAGGCAACCCACATAAAGATAAATTTCTAATATTTAAAAATATGCAAGTTAAAGGCATATTTATAATTAACCCCCCTATAAAACGAATATCTTGACAATTTATTATATTATGAATAACATTACCAGCACATATAAATAATAAAGCCTTAAATAAAGCATGAGTCAACAAATGAAAAAAGGCTAATTTATAACCCCCTAATGCTAAAATTCTTATTATTAGCCCTAATTGTCTTAAAGTTGATAAAGCAATAATTTTTTTTAAATCAAACTCAAAATTAGCCCCTAATCCAGATATAAATATTGTTAATCTAGAAATAAATAATAATAAAAATATTATTCTATTTCTAAAAGAATAATTAAACCGAATAAGAAGATAAACACCAGCAGTTACTAATGTTGAAGAATGAACTAAAGAAGAAACAGGGGTAGGAGCAGCTATAGCTGCAGGGAGTCACGAAGAAAAAGGGATTTGGGCTCTTTTTGTTAAAGCAGCTAAAATTACTAAAAATGAAATAATAACTATAAATTTTTCATTCTTTAATTCTTCTAAATAAAAAATATAATTTCATCTACCATAATTTATTATTCATGCAATAGCTATTAATAAAGCAACATCCCCAATACGATTTGTTAAAGCAGTTAATATACCCGCATTATAAGACTTAATATTTTGATAATAAATTACTAAACAATAAGAAACTAGTCCTAACCCATCTCAACCTAACAAAATTCTAATTAGATTAGGTCTAATAATCAACAATATTATTGAAAAAACAAATATCACAACTAGTATAATAAAACGATTAATAGTTAAATCCCCCCTTAAATATTCTTTTCTATAAAAAATTACTATAGAAGAAATAAATAACACAAATCTTATGAACAATAAAGATATTCAATCAATTAAAATTGTTATTACAATTATAGAAGAGTTAATTATTAGAATTTCTAATTCTAAAAAATAAAATAACTCTAAAATAATTAATATCAAACTAGAAAAAAATAAAGTTAAACTTAAAAAAAGAAAAAAAACAAAATAAATTAGACAAATATTAATTATTTAAAATATATTTTATATCTTTAACGCCACAAGTTAATATTTTTTTTAAACTATTTAAATATAACCATAAAACTAATAATTCACTTTTTAAAACTAATAAATTTAAAGGTAATCAATGTAATAGTAATAATAAATACTCACGTATTCTTCCTAAAGAAAAAGAATATAGTCCTGAAAAAATTTTACCATGTTGTCTAAAAGAATATAAATACAATGAATAAACAGCTCTAAAAAAAGAAATTAAAGATAAAAATAATATGTTATAAAATCTATAAGATAAAATTCTATTAATTAAGATAACTTCACTAAGCAAATTTAAAGAGGGGGGAGCAGCTATATTACAAGAAATCAATAAAAATCACCACAAAGATAAAGAAGGTATAATATTAATTAACCCTTTATTTAAATATAATCTTCGCCTTCTTAAACGTTCATAAGAAATATTTACTAAACAAAACAGACCAGATGAACAAAGACCATGAGCAACTATTATAGTTAAAGCCCCTCTCAAACCTCAAAAATTTAAAGTTAAAATCCCTGATAAAGCTAAGCCCATATGACAAACAGAAGAATAAGCAATTAAAGATTTTAAATCTCTTTGACGAATACAAATTAAAGAAATAATAAAACCCCCTACTATTCTTAACCTAATAAAAAAAAAATTAATTTTTATACCTAATGATAAAAACATAGGTATAACTCGTATCAACCCGTAACCCCCTAGTTTTAATATAATACCAGCTAAAATTATCGATCCTGAAACAGGGGCTTCAACATGAGCTTTAGGTAATCATAAATGAACAAAAAATATAGGAATTTTAACAAAAAATACTATATTCATACATAAATATAATATTAGCTCATCTAAATCTTTTTCTATGAAATAAAAATCTAAAGAATAATTATATTTATAACAAAAAAAAATTGAAATCATTATAGGTAAAGAAGCTAATAAAGTATAAATTAATAAATATAAACCAGCTTGGAGACGTTCAGGTTGATACCCTCAACCTAAAACTAAAATTAAAGTTGGGATTAATCTAATTTCAAAAAATAAATAAAAAACAAATAAATTTAAAGAAGAAAAAACTATAACTAATCTAAATAATAAAAATATAATTACTAATAAAAATATAATTTTTCAATTATTATAAAAATAAATTTTTTCTCTTGACATAACTATTAAAGAACAAATCCAAAATCTTAATAATACTATTATAAAAGATATTAAATCTATACCTATTATATACGAAATATTTAAAAATATAAAATTAAATCTAAAATTTAAAAAAAAAATAAATACTATATAGAATATTAACGATTGAATAACCCAAAAATTTAAGTTAAAAACTACAGGGATCAATATAAATATTATAAAAATAATTTTTATCATAAAATTCTAAATCTTTGAAAGTAGTCATTACCGTGGGTTCGAATTATAGAAACTAAAATTGACAAACCTAAAGCTCCTTCACAAACTCTAAAAGTTAAAAAAATTATTGAAAAAAAAAATTCATTTCTTAAAAATCTTAAATAAATAAATAAATTTAAATAAACAGATAAAACAATAAACTCTAATCTTAACAACATTAAAAGTAAATGTTTACGTTTTATTCTAAATATTAATAATCCACAAAAAAATATTAAAATCCCAAATATCTTATATATTATCATTAGTTTTAATAATTTAAAAATAAAATATTGGTCTTGTAAACCAAAACTAAGGAAACTTTTAAAACATCAGAAAAAATATACACTCATCTTTAATCTCCAAAATTAATATTTTTCTTAAAACTATTTTCTGATATATTTTTATTATTTTCAATTAACATTATAATATCTTTAATTTTTATTTTTTTATCACATCCCTTATCTCTAGGGGTAATTCTTTTAATTCAAACTCTGCTAATTAGATTAATGACAGGAAATTTTTGTTGAAATTTCTGATTTTCCTATATTATTTTTTTAATTTTAATTGGAGGAATATTAATTTTATTTATTTACATAACAAGAATCGCTTCTAATGAAAAATTTTCTTTAAACTTTAAAATTTTGATTATTCCAATAATTTCAATTATTTTAATATTAATTTTAAATTTTAATTTCAAAATAAATATTGATTCTTTAAATAACCTATCTTTAAGTTTTAATTTAAATTTTAATATTATTCAATCTATAATTAAATATATTAATTTTCCTATAAATATAATTATAATATTTATAATTATATATTTATTTATTACTTTAATTGCTACAGTAAAAATTACAAACTTAAATAATGGGCCCTTACGTCAATTAAACTAATGAAAATACCAATTCGTAAATCTTCCCCTTTATTAAAAATTGTTAATAATTCTCTTATTGACCTACCCACACCATCAAATATTTCAACAATATGAAATTTTGGATCTTTATTAGGATTATGTTTAATAATTCAAATTATCACAGGAATTTTTTTAGCTATACATTATTGCCCTAATATTGAACTTGCTTTTAATTCAGTTACCCATATTTGCCATGATGTTAATTATGGGTGACTTTTACGAACTTTACATGCTAATGGAGCTTCATTTTTTTTTATTTGTATTTATATACATATTGGACGAGGAATATACTATGGATCTTACAATCTTACCCCTACATGATTGATAGGTGTGATTATTTTATTTTTAGTTATAGCAACTGCTTTTTTAGGGTATGTATTACCTTGGGGTCAAATATCTTTTTGGGGGGCTACTGTTATTACAAACTTATTATCAGCTATCCCTTATTTGGGAGTAACTATTGTACAATGATTATGAGGGGGTTTTGCTGTAGACAATGCAACATTAACTCGATTTTTCACTTTTCATTTTATACTATCTTTTATTGTCTCAGCATTAGTAATAATTCATTTATTATTTTTACATCAAACAGGTTCTAATAACCCTTTAGGGTTAAATAGAAATATAGATAAAATCCCATTTCACCCATACTTTAGATTTAAAGATATTTTAGGATTTTTATGAATAATTTTTATTTTAATTTCTCTTACTTTATTAAATCCTAACCTTTTAGGTGACCCTGATAATTTTATTCCAGCTAATCCTTTAGTTACACCAATTCATATTCAACCTGAATGATACTTTTTATTTGCTTATGCTATCTTACGATCAATCCCCAATAAATTAGGAGGAGTAATTGCTTTAATTATATCAATTGCAATTTTAGTAATCTTACCATTTACAAATAAAAAAAAATTTTTAAGAAACCAATTCTATCCTATTAATAAAATTTTATTTTGAACATTATTAACCATTGTAATTTTATTGACTTGAATTGGAGCACGACCTGTAGAAGACCCTTATATTATCACAGGACAAATCTTGACAATTTTATATTTTTTATATTATTTTATTAACCCAATAATTTATTATATTTGAGATTCAATTATTTATAAGTAACTAATGAACTTGAATAAGTATATATTTTGAAAATATAATAAAGAAAAATAATTTTCTATTAGTTTTACTAAATTTTATTAACTATATAATAAAAATAAAAATTATTATTTTTAAATTTAAAAAAAAAATTAAAAAATTTAATGAACAAGGTAAAAATCTTTTTCAAGCTAAATATATTAATTTATCATAACGAAAACGAGGCAAAGTCCCACGAACTCAAATTCAAAAAAATGAAACTAAAACTAATTTAATAAAAAAACTAAATGAATTTAATCTACCACCTAAAAATAATAAAACACAAATTATTCTTATAAATAAAATTCTAGAATATTCAGCTAAAAAAATTAATGCAAATCCACCTCTTCTATATTCAACATTAAACCCTGACACTAACTCAGACTCCCCCTCAGCAAAATCAAAAGGAGTTCGATTAGTTTCGGCTAACCTAGAAATAACCCACATTAAACATAAAGGAAAACATAAAAAAATAAATCAAGATAATTTTTGGTACTTTATAAATTCAACTAAATTTAAACTTATAATTAAAAAAATAAAAGATATTAAAATTAAAGATAACCTAACTTCATAAGAAATAGTTTGAGCAACTGAACGTAAACTCCCTAATAAAGAATAATTAGAATTTGATGACCAACCGGCTAATATTACCGTATAAACACCTAATCTAGAAACTCTTAAAAAAAACAAAATTGATAAATTGAAATTTAAAAATACTCTTAAATAAGGTATACACATTCATAAAAATAAAGAAATAAACAAATTTAAAATAGGGGAAAAATAATAAATATTAAAATTTGATATAAAAGGAAAAGTTTGTTCTTTAGAAAATAATTTAATAGCATCTCTAAAAGGTTGTAAAATACCTATAAAACCAACTTTATTCGGTCCCTTACGAATTTGGATATACCCTAAAACTTTACGTTCAAGTAAAGTTAAAAAAGCAACACCTACTAAAACACAAATTACTATAATTAATAAAGAAATAAAAACTAATAATAAATCTTTTAAAATCAATATTATTTGTAATTTAAATTACATATAAAGATTCTAAATCTATAGCACTAATCTGCCAAAATAATAATTTTATTCAAAATATAAAATTTAATTTTAATATTTGGTCCTTTCGTACTAAAATATTACTTTTTTAAAAGATAGAAACCAACCTGGCTCACACCGGTCTAAACTCAGATCATGTAAAATTTCAAAGGTCGAACAGACCTAATATTTTTAGCTTCTACACCAAAATTAAATTTTAATCCAACATCGAGGTCGCAATCTTTTTTTTCGATTTGAACTCTAAAAAAAAATTACGCTGTTATCCCTAAGGTAATTTTTTCTTATAATCTAAAAATTAGGATCAAATATTCATAAATTTATGGTTTTATAATAAAAAGTTTTTTAAATTTTTATATCACCCCAATAAAATATAATATCAATAAAAAATCATAAAAATCTATTAAATTTTTAATTAAAATTATATAAAACTCTATAGGGTCTTCTCGTCTTTTTAATATATTTAAGCTTTTTAACTTAAAAATAAAATTCTAAATCATTAATATTGAGACAGCTATTTTCTCATCAAACCATTCATTCCAGCTTTCATTTAAAAAACTAATGATTATGCTACCTTTGCACAGTCAAGATACTGCGGCCATTTAAAATAATCATAGGGCAGGTCAGACTTTAAATTATACTCAAAAAGACATGTTTTTATTAAACAGGTGGAAAATAAATTTGCCGAGTTCCTTAATATTAATTTTTAATTATAATATATTTATAAATAAAATTATACTAATTCTATCATTATTTCTTTTTTTTACAAATTAAAAAAAATATTTTAATAAAAAATTTAAAAAAAATATAAATAATAAATAAAAAATAATTGATTATAACATCTTTTTATTAATAGAAAATTCTAATCCTATAATTTATTTAAATAAATTATTTTTTAATAATTTATCTTAAAGCTTATCCCTTAAAATATTAAATATTAATTAAATTAAAATAAAAATTTATAATAATTCTAAATTAATAAATAAATTAAATTTATTTCTTAAAAAACTAGATATTCTTAAAAACGACTAACGTTTCATTACTAAGTAAAAATTATAAATATTTATTTCACAATAAAATTTATATTTACTTAACTCTTTTAAATTCGAGATATATAAATTTTTACAAATTTTTAATAAACCCTGATACACAAGGTACAATTAATTAAATTTTCTTTTTAAAATTTAAAATTTTTCTTTCACAATACTTTAATCTATAATAAAAATTATTTTTTCATTAATATAATAAAAACTTTAACTTTTTAAATAATAAAAATTTAATAAATAACAATAATAAATTTTTAAATTCAAATTAAATTGAATTTCACAATTAACTTTTTAGTGTAAATAAAAAACTTTTAACAAGCTCTAATTTGTAATTCTAGGCTCATTTTCCAATAAGCCTACTTTGTTACGACTTATTTCCCCTTAAAGAGAAAGCGACGGGCGATATGTGCATATTTTAGAGCATAATCATTTTTAAAATTTTTTAAAAATTACTTTCAAATCCAATTTATTTTATATTTTAAATAAAAAATCCAAATATAATTTATATTGTAACCCATATTTTCTTTATTATATACTGCACCTTGATCTGAATTCTCTTTAAATTTAAAGAACTGAATATTTAATTTTCTAATAAAATATTCAAACTACGACGATATACAAATTTAAAAATAAAGTTAGATAAATCGTGGATTATCAATTATAAAACAGGTTCCTCTGAAAAGACTAAAATACCGCCAAAATTTTTAATTTTAAAGACTTTAACTTTTAATAATTTTAGTTTTTTTATTTACAATTATAATAATAGGGTATCTAATCCTAGTTTAATATTAATTTTCTTAACTTCAAAAATATTTATATAATTTTTTAAAATTTTAAATTTCACTTAAAAAATTTTATCTTAAATTAAAAATTATTTATTTAATTATACTAAATAAATTTAATTTGTATAGATTGTATAACCGCAACTGCTGGCACAAACTTAGTTTATACTAAAATAAATTTCTAAATCTAAAATAACTTAAAATTTAAAATTTTATACTGCAAAGAAAATAAAAATTATTTAAATTTATATTATACAAAAATTTACATATATAAAAATTAAAAAATTAAATTTTAAGCCAAAATAAAACTTTATTAATAATCAATTTTAAATAAACATAAAAAAGACTTTCTCCCCTCACCCAAATTTTAATTTTCTTATTATAAAAACTTACAATAACTTTACTAATATAAAAATTTTGAATATTTAATTAAAATAATTCAAAATAAATAAATTTAAATTAATATTCAAGTCCCTAAACTAAATATTTTCAAATAAGTTTAAATAATATTTAAAATAATAAATAAGAAATTTTGAATATAAAATTAAACTAACAATTCAAAATAAATATAAATTTAAA